CAGAGGACTAATTGGGACTAGGGTCTCGAATTTCTTAATAGAAGTATCTATTAGAAATGAATTCTCTAGCATTTGAATCCTTACCACCGAAGTGTTTAGTCGTACACTTGAAAGATAGCCCAGAAAATATAAGGAATGATTGTATAATTGGTTTATATGGATCCTGTCCGGTAGAGACCACAAGTAAAAATAACATTGCCAAAAATGGACAAGGTGAGATTTCCATTTCTTCATCAGAAGATGAGTCCCCTTTGAAGCCAGAATGGATTTTCCTTGATATCTGACATAATGCATGAAGGGGTCCTTGAACAACCATAGGGTCTTCTGAAAATCATTACGAAGCACTACTACAAGATGTTCTATTTTTCCATAGAAATGTGTTCGCTCAAGAAAAGTTCCAGAGGATGTTGATCGTAAATGAGAAGATTGTTTACGGAGAAACACTAATACGGATTCACATTCATATACATGAGAATTATATAGTAACAAAAAGAATCTTTGATTCTCTTTTTTCAAAAGAGAAATGGATTTCTTTGGAGTAATGAGACTATTCGAATTACGATACTCGTGGAGAAAGAATCGCAATAAATGCAAAGAGGGGGCATCTTGTATCCAGCAGTGAAGGGTTTGAACCAAGATTTCCAGATGGATGGGATGAGGTATTAGTATATCTGACACATGATTTAAATGTGATAATTTGTCCTCGAAAAAGGGAAATATTGAATGAATAGATCGTAAATTATGAGATTTTGCTATTTCTTTTTCTTCTAGGGAAGATACTAATCGCAGCGAGAATGGAATTTCCATAATGACTGCAAAACCCTCTGATACCATTTGAAAATAAAAATTCTTGTTGTGCCCAACGAATCTATTTTCGTTGGAATCATTAACCGAAAGAATCAAATGATTCTGTTGATGCATTCGAGTAATTAAACGTTTCACAATTAGTGAACTGGATTTATTGTCATAACCGAAATTTTCCATAGGTTCGTAAAAAATCGATCCATTTAAACCATGATCATGAGCAAGTGCGTAGATATACTCCTGAAATAGAAGCGGATATAGGAAGTGTTGTTGCCTAGATCTATCTATTTCTAAATATCCTTGTAATTCCTCCATTTGAAATTATACAAAGGCACGGGGGATTTCTTGGGTTATCAAATGATACATAGTGCGATACGGTCAGAACAGGGTATATAGTAAGAAAAGAATAGATACCCCGGAGACGGGGAGTCCAATGAACGGATCCTCTCTCTTTCCATCCAATTTGTTTGTGTTCGTTATAGTTACAAGAGATGGTTAGAAATCCTTTATTTTTGCAACCCGATCGCTCTTTTGACTTTGGAAGAAATTCTCTTTATCAGTATACCGTTTCTTCTACACATTCGTCTCCACTCCATAATAGAGAAAGAATAGTTAATAGTTAGGATTCATGAAAAAAAAAGGAATCGATGATCCACTCACAGGAGAACCCTTTCCCGCATCAGGCACTAATCTATTTTTAACGTCTAATTAGATCGGGTAATCATTCGAATTATGAACCGAGCTCGTTGCTTTTGGTTTCCTTATAATTGGAGCCATTGGGGCTCTATCCATTTATTCACTCGACCAAACTGTGAATTGATTTGGTACCGTTCCAAGAATCAAAACAAGATTTTCTACCGACCCAGGAAGTATTCTCAGAGTTCTCCATTGATACGACATGCTGTTTTTTCCATTCATTCCCTTTCAGGATCAGTCGTGGTCTTACAAACCATACCAATGGTATGGACGAATCTGTTGCTTCATCCAAATGTGTAAAAGATCCTAGCCGCACTTAAAAGCCGAGTACTCTACCGTTGAGTTAGCAACCCGTATAAATATGGTGTGTAGATACGATCGGAATCAAAAAAAAAAATAAATAAATAAAGAGATTGGATTGCCCTACCCCATCAAAACATTGAACTAGCAACAAATCTAAAAGAAACATTTGATGATCAATTATGAACATCAAAATGTTCAGATCAAATTCAAATACAACGGATTCACGGATAAATATAGATAGATGTAAAAATTTGTGGACCCTCCTGTTTTGATCATTTTTTTTTCATTATCTTAAGAAGATACTTCTTGTGTCACAGCGAATCCGGCGAACCTAGTGAAGTAAAGAAACAAACTTATGGGACGTAGATAAATAGATCTATTTATCCACGATCGAATTATATTTGATCGATACACCATTGTCAATATAAATTGAATTTTGAGAAAAAAAAATGAAATAAAGAAAATAAAGACTTGTGTTGGATTGGCACTACATAGATAAGAAATGAAGTGTGTGGGGGGGAATAAATAAAGAAGAAGTAGGAAAAAAATCTCTGGTTTTCAATAGAAGTACAAACAATAGCAAGATTGATCCCTTATTTATTCGTAGAGTCCCAACGAAAACCATCTGATTGATGGCAATCCCCTCAATTGCCAGTTATTTCACTCAATCTTTTTTTTCTATTTCATAAATTTTATTTCGTTTGATTAATTCGAAGTTCCTTAAATACTTCCGCCTTCTTTGAAATATCGTGAACAGTTCCTGTAGGTTGAGCGCCTTTTTCAAGGAAATATAGAATAGCAGGAACATTTGAATAAGTTTGGTTCTTTATCGGATCGTAAAAACCCACTTTACGAAGATCTCTTCCTTCTCTTCGGGATCGAACATCAATTGCAACGATTCGATAGATGGCTCATTGGGATAGATATAGATGAACAATGCCCCCCCTAGAAACGTATAGGAGGTTTTCTCCTCGTACGGCTCGAGAAAGAATGATTCGAATTTATGTATTGTATATAGTGGCAAATGGATCCATAAAATCATCAATTAGATTAGGATTTGAGTCGTTTTTTTTTGGAAGGAATAAAAAAAAAAAAAAAGAAATCTCATTCGTACTCATAACTCAAGTTGGGGTAATTCTCAAAGAGCTCGAAGGGAAATCCTTAGACATTTATTGAGCCGTCTCTAACCTCTTTTGTTTGTCTCGTCTAGAATCGATTTTCCTTTCTCATTCTGATCTAGTTATTGAGACAATTGAAAGTGGCGTTTCCTTGTTCCGGTATCCTTTATCTTTGCTTTGAATCATTGGGTTTAGACATTACTTCGGTGATCCTTAATTGTTTCAAAATGGCAGCAACATACCTTTTGTTCTTTCTATTGAAGAATCATACAAATGGTTGATTCCCCTGTGATACACTTTTGATCGAAATAGTTTTACCAATTCCGACAAATTTTCCTTTTTTGCTTTTTTATTTGAAACTTGTTCGAATTTGCGATTTCTATATCGAAGATATACTTACGAAGTTGTTCCAACTTATTGACTGGCACTAACCCTAGATCCTTCCCTCTGATAAATGAATCAAGAATTTATGCTCGAGCTCCATCATGTACTATTTACAACCCCCCCCAATGGGGTCCTGGTGGCACAGAACAAACTATGTCGAGCCAAGAGCATCTTCATTCATATATAAAAAAATGGTGGATGCAAGAATCCACAGCCGATCATGTCCTTCAAGTCGCACGTTGCTTTCTACCACATCGTTTCAAACGAAGTTTTACCATAACATTCCTCTAATTTGGACCGGTATGGAATTGATTCAATATGGAATCATGAATAGTCATTGGCTCCATCGGTGCATAGTAGTCCATACTTTATTTTTATATATGTATGAATAGGTATTTCTCTGGGGAAATCTCAGCAAAAAGCCAAATTAACCCATATTTTGTTATAGGAATGAAACACATTTATAAAAAACACGAAGAAATGAGTTGCTTAACACTTATTTATTTACATCTACATCTTCAACATATTGTTATATTGTTCGGGACGATCAATCATGAAAGATCCAATTCCAATTCTTTCTCGAACAACTAAACTAAAGACGAGTCTTTAATTCGATTACCAATACTGGAACAAAATAAAATGAGTCATTAACCAAATAAGCTATTCTAATGACCCGGAAAAGTCGCAAGTGACTCGATAGGATAGATTCACCAATCTCACACTTCTTCGAATAGCGAGGATTTATAAGGTAAGGAATCATAAAAAATAAAATGGTTTCAAGAATTTCCTACTTCGACATCATTATCATTACTATAAATAAGTTTTCCTGTAAAGACTGAATTTCATTTGATCTCTAAATCAATCAAATCAACAAGTCGGCACAATCACAACGAGTAACTAAAAAGTTTAGCAGATATCTCATTGATTAAAGAGACGCGAATTCGATCATCATAAGAGAAATCCATGTTTCTTTTCCAATTGAATCATCAATGATTTAAATCAGATGGATGGGTCGAGAAAAAAATCCAATTTAGTTGTTTTCATGGGGATGGATAGAAAAGAGCTCATGGAAGATAAGATTAAGGTCGCTATTCTTTCATCTGATTGAGAAAATCCAAATCGTAGGAGTATGACCTTTCCGTATCCATCAGATACACCGAACAATTGTCACCGGGGGTCATCGTGTATATTTAAGAGATCACAAATCTTTTTCACCGAAACCGAAATACCGGTGTCACTGAAATAGAACAATAAAACTACATATGGGCATGGTTCATTTTCTACGGATTTTGCTTTATTTCAGGTTCAGAAATTTTTCCATTTCCATAAAGATAAACTAAAGTGAATGGAATCTATGAATCCCCCCCCCCCATCGTTACATTGATTTCCAATTATTCATTGGAGCCTGATGCAAAATAAAAGCAATTAAGTCCAAAGAAAATACATCTGTTCCGTATTGAACTTTATTGTTTGTTAATGAGATCCAGATGACACAGATATTGATTGAAATTGATACCTTCCTTTGCTAATTAACTCGTATCTACACGAATTCTATGGGGATCATGAATCATACTCAAAGCCAATCAAAAAAAGATCCTCTTATGGGATGCTATACCATCTTGTATAGGTACAAAGTCGAATGGGTCCAGATTAATTCGTTGTTTCTATTTTATTTTTATTTTGACCCACCCCAGTCTTAGGAGCTTTAATCCCAGTGATGGAATTAGTACCAAGAACTCCTCCTGTTTAGAATTCAGGATCCACATAAAATTAGTCATTTACCCCTATTTACTTTACCTTTCTTCCGCATGTCGACTCAGAATGCATCATGTGGGAATCCAAATTTGATAAATAGGGGGCATAAAGTTTCTCTAAATGACTAACTAACTTCAATATGAATATGAGCGGGGGGGAGACGGGCATACGCTGAATGGCCACCCAATCTTTTTTTTTGAATGGAACTTTGATCTTTGTTCCCATCCTACCTATATCAAAAAGATATTTATTTCCATCCACGTGTCATTGACACTCGATTCTGTTTTTGTTTGTGAGAAACAGAAAGAGGATGGAAAGGTAGGATATGATTCTTCTCTGAATCATTAGAAATCAGAAAGAAAGATTGGATCACATTGTATCCAACATTACACTCTTAAACAGAGGATTGTTAAAGAAAAGAGCACAATCTTTGTTCTGATAGAATCGGTCTGGGACGGAAGGATTCGAACCTCCGAGTAACGGGACCAAAACCCGTTGCCTTACCGCTTGGCCACGCCCCATTGAGATTTCTATTTGACACTAATAACACTAATATGGATATTGGTTGTTCGTCAATTCCAGCCCAAATATCTATGGAATAGGTTGTTGCTAGGATTCGACACGTGTAGATGTAGAATCAAAAGAAATCCATTGATCATTATCTATAATTCAATTAAGATATTGTATGAAAGTATGATTCCTTCTATTCTCATTTGAGAATTGAAGGATTTTTGATTGGGGGAGTTCAAAGAAAAAGAAGGATTTTTTGTTTGGCCTATCTTCTCTTCTTTCTTCATTTTTCCCCAACTCACTAATAATGAAATTCTCCACAAGAGCGAAATTTTTGTTATGCTTAATATCTTTAGTTTGATCTGTATCTGTATTAATTCTGCCCTTCATTCGAGTAGCTTTTTCTTCGCCAAATTACCCGAGGCTTATGCTTTTTTCAATCCAATCGTAGATGTTATGCCAGTCATACCTGTACTCTTTTTTCTCTTAGCCCTTGTTTGGCAAGCTGCTGTAAGTTTTCGATGAGATCTTTAATACTGTCCTAGAAACATTCATGATTGATTCGCTAAAAAAGGAAGAATTCTATTCTAACAATTGATAAGATCAGATAAGTCTTACATTATGAACTCTCGATTCAAACATTGAAATTCTTTTGGATATCCGCGATGAATCTGGATCACCTCATTTTCTCATTCTGACTTTCCGGAGGTCAAAGACCTTATGTATGGTCCCTCACAATACCTAATTGTGGGTATGAAAGATCATTTTGGTAACGAAGGAATCAGAATCTTATTACAAATGAATTCCTGCAAATTCCTTTCTTTTCTAGAAACCACTCCATTTCTTGGTGTCAAAATGGGATATGTGGTACAAAAATAGAGAATCTATTCCCTTATTTCCCCCAAAAATGATCTTGGAGATTGTGTAATGCTTACTCTCAAACTCTTCGTTTACACAGTAGTGATATTCTTTGTTTCTCTCTTCATCTTCGGATTCCTATCTAATGATCCAGGACGTAATCCTGGACGCGAGGAATAAAATAAAAAAATCAGAAGTTTTTCGTTGCTTGATTTCTGAATTTTCTTATGATTTTCTCTATTCCATACATTTAACTAAGATAACAAGGGCTCGAGATTTTTTCGAATTCGAAAGATAACTCTCAAGTGATCAGAGGGAACGGAGAGAGAGGGATTCGAACCCTCGGTACGAATAACTCGTACAACGGATTAGCAATCCGTCGCTTTAGTCCACTCAGCCATCTCTCCCAATTACAAAAGGATAATTCATATGTGACGCGTGAAGTAAAGATTGATAAAAGTCTTTCTTTATCTTTCTTTTCTTTATTCTATATATATACGAATTTTATCAGCAATTGCATTTAGATAAGGATTCGAAACAGATATCTCCAATAGAAAGAGTACCTCTTTGATTTCGTACGAAAGGTTCTTTTATTCCCCCGGCCTGGCCAGTACCTATACCTAGCCAGGCCATTCCTTGTTTTGTTCCAATGAATCATAGATCAAATGATTTATCTGATTTGAAAACGAAAATACTTGTTATTGAAGCAGCAAGAAGGGCTATTTCCATTCCTATGACAGGAGTGTCATTTCTTATTATTCTTTGTTTTTCCTTTTATCGATTGACTTACTTTACTGGAATAAAAAAAAAATGGAGCTATGGATTCTTGCACAATTCAACTTATTTTTATGTTCCGACTTCAATGGCTCTTTCGGGCCGGGACTGTCAGTAACGATTCCCCCAGCAAAAGAAAAGATATAACTTGTTATTTAAATGAACCTTCTTCTCCTATTTCATTAAGTCCCCCGTCGGAACACGTCAGCACTCACTCCAATTTTCATGATTCTGATCCTATCTTGATTACGTCTCACTCCCTTGTTCGACAAATGGTCCATTCGTATACAATAATCAT